AATGCTGCATCTCTACCGAGACCGGGCCCTTTGATCATCACTTCTGCTCGTTGCATCCCTTGATCTATGACTGTACGAATAGCCTTGCCTGCTGCGGTTTGAGCAGCAAATGGCGTCCCTCTTCTTGTACCTTTGAATCCACAAGTACCGGCGGAGGCCCACGAAATTACCCGACCTCGGACATCTGTAATAGTCACAATGGTATTGTTGAAACTTGCTTGAACATGAATAACACCCTTTGGTATTCGGTGTATATTCTTACGTGACCCAATCCGGGCATTTCTCTGGGAATCAGTTCTTGGTATAGATTTTGCCATACTTTACTTTATCATCTTATAATGAGAAATTCGAGGTATATGGATATATCCATTTCATGTCAAAACAGATCCTATTTTTGTATAGGTTACTTTATGTCTCGGATTGGAACAAATTACTATAATTCGTCCTCTCCTACGGATCAATCGGCATTTATCACAAATTTTACGAATGGAGGCCCTTATTTTCATAGTTGTCATTCCTAAACTGAATTCTGAATATACTTAGTGGAAGAAAATAAATTTCTTGAAATTTGAAACCCCAACCTTGAATTGTATTTTCATCAAAGAAATGCTGAGGGTTAAAAAAGAGCACCTAATCCTAATCATTCGAATCCTTGTTCTTATGAATTAGGAATCCATTTTTTCATTTTAGTTAAAACCTCTCGAAGTATCAAATAAGTTAAGAGTAATTAACCCGTCTTTTTTTCTTTTGCCAAATAGTCAATAGGATTACCATATATAACATAAAATTTCTCCGCCAATAGGATTACCATATATAACATAAAATTTCTCCGCCAATTCCTTTCAGTCGAGCCTCTCGGTCTGTCATTATCCCTTGAGAAGTAGAAAGAATTACAATTCCCATCCCGCCTAAAATTCTCGGAATTCGTTGATAGTTAGAATAGATTCGTAGACCAGGGCTACTGATCCGTTTTAAATTCAAAATACTTGGATACATTCCTTTTCTATTCCTTCTATGTCGTAGGGTTACAACAAAAAAATATTTGTTGTTGTCCTGATGTTTTCTCACGTTTTCAAGAAAACCCTCTCTTAAAAGCATTTTAACAATGTTTTCCGTGATGTTAGTAGATTCTATTTGAACCATCCCTTTTCTATTCATGTCAGCATTTCGTATAGAGGTTATTACGTCAGCAATAGTGTCTCTACCCATGATAAATTGGAATTATCCACGTTTTTGATCTAATCAACATGCTTTTTTTGACTTTATTATGTAATAAAAAAACATTCAATAACTCAATAACAATAAGAATGTTTAAAAATGTTTAATATTCGATTATTAAATAAAAAATATTTTAGAAACAATAAAATACTGCAAATTAGTTTATTGAATTTTCAAATATTTAGAAACAATAAAATACTGCAAATTAGTTTATTGAATTTTCAAATATTTGAAAAAAAAATACGCGTCAAATAAAATTTTTTTGACTCAAAATTCTCTATTTCATGCAATAACGAGTAGGGCTCTACTCTATTAAGCCGGATTCAGATGTGATACTATAATACTTCAGGTGATAATGAAATTATTTTAGTGAAATTTAACTGTCTCAATTCTCGGGCAATCGCGCCGAAAACTCGAGTCCCTTTTGGATTTCCTTCTTGATCAATAACAACTGCTGCATTGTCATCATATCGTATTATCATGCCATTGTCGCGTTTAAGTTCTTTACAAGTACGAACAATTACAGCTCTGATCACTTCTGATCTTTCTAGAGATGTGTTTGGTAATGCATCCTTGATCACAGCGACAATAATGTCGCCAATATGAGCATATTGGCGATTACTAGCCCCTATGATTCGAATACACATCAATTCTCGAGCCCCGCTGTTATCTGCGACATTCAAATGGGTTTGAGCTTGAATCATATCGTTTTTGAATCTGGTCTTTCAATGCAAAGAGAAAGTCGAAGTAAAAAAAAAGCAATATTCTTGTTCAAATAAAATTCAAATATTCAAATAAAAGAAAGCCACAATTCTTTTTTTATCTCTAAGACTTTTTTCCGTTGGTTCCACCTGTCTAACCTGACATAATAAATTGAGTTCGTATAGGCATTTTAGACGCCGCTATTGAAATAGCCTTTCTGGCTATATTTTCTCCAACTTCACCCATTTCATAAAGTATTCGACCTGGTTTAACGACAGCTACCCAATATTCAGGGGATCCTTTCCCCGACCCCATACGTGTTTCCGTAGGTCTTAATGTAATAGGTTTGTCCGGAAATAGACATACCCAGATTTTTCCACCACGGCGCACGTTTCGGGTCATTGCCCGCCGACCTGCTTCTATTTGTCTAGATGTAATCCAAGCGGGCTCAAGTGCCTGAAGAGCATATTTACCGAAAGAAATACGGCTTCCGCGAGAAGATATCCCTTTCATTCTTCCTCTATGTTGTTTACGAAATCTGGTTCTTTTTGGGTTATAGTGGATGGTTCTTTCTCAATACCATCTCTACTACAGAAACGGACATGAGAGTTTCTCCTCATCCGGCTCCTCGCGATCGAAACGATTCCAATTTTCGAATTTTCATAAAATATACTGAATCCTGGATTTTTTAAGATTTCAATTAATCTCGTTTAAATTAGCAATTTTCATATCTTGTTTGGGTTTAGAAACATTTGAAACAATTTGATTTATTTTGATTTATGAAGAATGTATTTTCTTTTATTTTTGTTTTATTTTTGTTATTTCTTTTTGCTTTGATTTTTTTTTTTTTATTGAATTTTAGTTAAAAAACAAATTAAAAAGAAAAGAATCTGAATAGCAGTAATCTACTAAAAAACTTCACGGGCGAATATTTACTTTTTCAAATCTATTTCAGTTGGAGGATTCGTTCATGCCTTTTGAGAATAAATGAATTGGTTCCTGGTTCGTTTCGCCATCCCACCCAATGAATTATTAAGATTCGTTTTTCAATGGAATCCCCCGTATTCATGGGTTCTTTCGTTCCCATTGCTTCTCAATTCATGGTTAGGTTTGAATTCTACAATGGAGCCCCCGCAAAAGATTTTTTCTTGAGTCAATCTTTTCAGTCTTTCTTGGCTCGGGGCTCTTGATTATTTTGTATTTTTATATGAACGAACGAATTTGACCATAACTAGATCAATCCGTATTGATGCTTTATCACATTGCCTTATTTGATTTGTCTTCTTCTGAGAAGACTCATAAACCTTACATACATATTAGAATCCTATATTATTCAAATTTTTTTTTTCGAGCTTTCTATCAAGCTTCTTTTTATCTGTATACTTTATTTTCTATCATATCACAATTCAATTGGTTTTCTTTTCAATGCAATAGAAGAAATCTTGCAGTTGCTACAAGTATATGATCAATATATCGTATTTTGACTGCTTTTTGGTATCCAGATAATGCACAAAGCGATGAGTTGGTTATTAGTTCTATAGTAATGAGTTCATAGTAAAGGTTGGTTCCTTTTTTGAATCCTATCTTCTCAAAAAAACCAACGAGTCACACACTAAGCATAGCAATTCTATAAAATGATTAATCATTTTTTTATGCAATCCTATAGAAATTACGAATTGTCAGTAAAAAAATCAAAATTCAGAAATAAAAAAAGACTGAAAGAAAAGTGTTTGTTGTTTTTTATTTTTTTTTGCAATGGATATCGCATAAAGAAGAAAGACAAGTAACATATTCTTATTAATCCTTATTAATCGTCTAGAAATATCCAAATTTTTATGCCTAATACCCCATAGATCGTTCGGACTGTATAGAAACAATAATCTATTTTAGCCCGAATAGTTTGTAGAGGAACCCTACCTTCTCTGATCCATTCGACACGTGCTATTTCTTTTCCATCGAGGCGTCCTGCAATTTGGACTTGAATTCCTTTTGTATCAGCCTGTTCAGTTAATTCTATTGCTTTTTTCATTGCTTTTCGAAAGGAAACGCGATTCTTTAATTGTCCCGCTATAAATTCGCCAAGAATATTAGGTTGTCCATAAGGACTTGGAATTCTTGTCACCGTAATGTTGAGTTTTTGGTTCAAAGAGTTCAGTTCTTTTTGTATATTCTTCTGCAATTCTTCAACTCTTCGGGTTCCGCCGTCTAGTAATAACTTTGGGAATCCCATATAGATTATGACTTGAATCAGATCAATTCGTTTTCTAATTTCTATGCGTGCAATTCCCTCGACCCCATAGGATATTCTTAGATTTTTTTGGATATAATTTTTGATATAATGTCGTAGTTTTTGATCTTCTTGCAGACCTAGGGAATAATTCTTTGAATGTGCAAACCAAACAGAATGATGACTTTGGGTTGTACCAAGTCTGAAACCGAGTGGATTTATTTTTTGTCCCATAATCCCCCATTATTATACATAGAAGAATACGTCATATCTTGGTGCTTCTTTTTCTTTTTTTCAGTCATCTTTTTGAAGCATAAGAGATATTCTTTAGTTTCGTCATACTCATACCAAGAGGTATCTTGCAACACAATTCTTATATGGCAACCGGTTCTTTTTATTGGATAACCCCGTCCCCGAGCTCGAGGTTTGAGTTTTTTTACAGTAGTACCTTTGCTAACTTCAGTTTTACTAATAACTAAACTTGTTTTATTGAAATCCCAATTGTGGCTAGCATTTGCTGCTGCGGAATAAATCAATTTTAAAATTGGATAACACACTCGATAAGGCATAAGTTCAAGTATCATAAGGGTTTGTTCGTAAGAGCGTCCACGTATCTGATCAATTACTCTTCGCGACTTGTGAGCAGATAGTGAGATATGTTGACCTAAGGCATATACTTCTCTATAGGGATTCTTCTTTCTTCTATAGCGATTCGTCTTTCCCATCTTTCCCATAAGCTTTATCTCCTCTTAAAGATAATGAGGACTAATCATCATTTATTCTCGATATTACTATTATCGATATTAATTTGAATTACTATTATCGATATTAATTTGAATTAATATTCTTTTTT